AGTAGCTCTTGAAGCATGTGTACAAGCTCGGAATGAGGGGCGTGATCTTGCTCGTGAAGGTAATGAAATTATCCGTGAGGCTGCTAAATGGAGTCCTGAATTAGCTGCTGCTTGTGAAGTATGGAAGGAGATCAAATTTGAATTTCCGGCAATGGATACTTTGTAATCCCGTAATTACTGCCCGTTCTATATAATTGCAATTAAACTCGGCTCAATCCTTTTTGTAAAAGATTGGGCCGAATACAAAGATATAGCATTATATATATTGTATATCTATATTTCTATTAGATTTATTTTATTATTCTTTTTTTTTTGAAATATTGACAAGAGTGTATCAAACAAATATAATCCGATCGTGAATAAATCGATCGATTTATTCACGTTAAATAGGTTTTTTTACTTCACCAAATGGGGGGTTCGTTGGATTTTTTGTAATACAAATAACAACAAGTTCTTTTTTGATTCGAAGTTCAAAGGTAAATAGAATAAAAAATAAAAAGAATAATATTCTAAAATAATGTATTGCATAGTAAACAAAGAGATGGTCCTCATTTTTAATTTTTTTTTTTCTATTTTTACATTTTCATGGAATATTTTTTTTTATGTATTGTGATTGGATATATACAGCCTTTTATTTTAAATTTTCAAAATTGGATTAGGGTTGCTAACTCAATGGTAGAGTACTCGGCTTTTAAGCGCGACTCCATTTTTTACACATTTCTATGAAGCAGTTGGTTCGTCTATACCACCGGTAGAGTTTGTAAGACCACGACTGATCCAGAAAGGAATGAATGGAAAAAGCAGCATGTCGTATAAATGGCGAATTCGAAAAACATTTCATTCTTATTGGATACGGCGCATATTTTTTGTTTTAATTGTCGGCTCGGAACAAAAAAAATTAGTTGGGTTGAATTAATAAAGGGATAGAGCTCGGGGGCTCCAATTATAAGTAAACAAAAAGTAACGAGCTTTCATTTTGAATTTAAATGATTACCCCATCTAATTGTATGTTAAAAATAAATTAGTGCTTGATGTGAGAAAAGCTTTTCCCACGAATGGATTATCGATTTTTGTTATGAGTCCTAACTATTAGCTATTTTCCATTATGTTATGGGACAGCGATAAATGTGTAGAAAAAAGAGTATATTGATGTATATTCATAAAGTAAAGATATTTTTTTTTTCCAAAATCAAAAGAGCGATTGGGCTGAGAAAAAAAATAAAGGATTTATAACTAGCTTGTTATCCTAGAACTAGTATATGAAAAAAAGCGAGGAGAGAGTCCATTGATGGGGGTTGACTTGTTTTTTAGGTATCTATTCATATTCGGTTTTTATTCGAATTCAAATCTATTAGATAGTGATAATAGAATACCCTGTTTTGACCTTATCGCACTATGTATCATTTGATAATCCAACGAATCCCAGATCTTTCTTTTGTTTGATCAAATAAAATTTCAAAAATGGAGGAATATCAAGTATATTTAGAACTAGATAGATCCCGCCAACGGGATTTCCTATATCCACTTATTTTTCGGGAATATATTTATGGACTCGCTTATGGTCATGATTTAAATAGATTCGTTTTTTTGGAAAATGTGGGTTATGACAATAAATCTAGTTTACTAATTGTAAAACGTTTCATTACTCGAATGTATCAACAGAATCCTTTTCTTTTTTCTGCTAATGATTCTAACAAAAATCAATTTTTGGGATATAACAAAAATTTAGACTCTCAAATAATATCCAAGGGATTTACCGTCGTCGTGGAAATTCCATTTTCCCTACAATTAAGCTCTTCTTTAGATGAGGCAGAGATCGTAAAATCTTATAAGAATTTGCGATCAATTCATTCAATTTTTCCTTTTTTCGAGGATAAATTTACATATTTAAACTATGTGTCAGATATACGAATACCTTATCCTATCCATCTGGAAATCTTGGTTCAAACCCTTCGATACTGGGTGAAAGATGCCCCTTTTTTTCATTTATTAAGGTTGTTTCTTTATGAGTATTGTAATTGGAGTAATAGTCTTATTACTCAACAAAAATCGATTTACACTTTTTCAAAAAGTAATCCAAGATTTTTCTTGTTCCTATATAATTTTTATGTAGGGGAATATGAATATATCTTCTTTTTTCTACGTAACAAATCATCTCATTTACGATTCAAATCTTTTAGCGTTCTTTTTGAGCGAATCTATTTCTATGAAAAAATAGAACATCTTGTAGACGTCTTTTCGAAGGATTTTTCGTCTACCTTATCATTCTTCAAAGATCCTCTCATTCATTATGTTAGATATCAAGGAAAGTCCATTCTGTCTTCAAAGAATGAATCTCTTTTGATGAATAAATGGAAATACTATTTTATCTATTTATGGCAATATCATTTTGATGTTTGGTCTCAACCGGGAATGATCCGTATAAACCAATTATCCAAGTATTCCTTTCACTTTTTAGGCTATTTTTCAAATGTTCGTCTAAATCTTTCCGCGTTAAGGA